ACAAAAAAATAGGAAAATATCCTCAGGTTTCGAAGGAATTGCACGTATAACAATAAAAAAAAAAATCGATTTGATCCAAGTCATAATCTATATTGGATTCCCAAATTTATTAATAGAGGGGCAAACACGAGGAATCGAAGAATTACAGATGAATGTACAAAAGGAGTTTCATTCTGTAAACCGGAGACTCAACATTGCTATCACAAGAGTTGAAAAACCTTATGGACAACCTAATATTCTTGCAGAATATATAGCTTTACAATTAAAAAATAGAGTTTCGTTTCGAAAAGCAATGAAAAAAGCTATTGAATTAACTGAACAAACGGATACAAAAGGAATTCAAGTGCAAATAGCAGGCCGTATCGACGGAAAAGAAATTGCACGTGTTGAATGGATCAGAGAGGGTAGAGTTCCCCTACAAACAATTCGCGCTAAAATTGATCATTGTTCCTATACAATTCGAACTATTTATGGAGTATTAGGTATAAAAATTTGGATATTTGTAGACGAGGAATAATCAACCTTGTCTTCCCATTCTGTCCAGTGATAAAACAAAAAATGACAAACTCTTTCATTCTTTTTTCGTTAAAAATAAAAAAATGAACAATTCTAATTCTATAAGGTTAAATATAAATTCGATTGATCATTTGGTATAATTGCTATGCTTAGTGTGTGACTCGTTAGTTTTTTCTTTATAGTTTCAAGTTGGGATTAAAAAAAAAACTGACCCCTGCTATAAACTTTGTAATTATATAAAATAAACTAATAACCAACTTATTGCTTCGTATTGTCGAGATCCCAAGAAACAGTCACTATATGAATGAGTGGATCTATCATATGGTTGTAGCAACTGAAATTCTTTCAACAAAAAATAGATCTGATTATGGGTTGTAAAGCAAAAAAAAAAAAAAAATAAAGGGATGTGGATAAATGGAAGGATGATAGAAAGAAAGAACAAAAATATCAATGATATATGATTCCAATATGTATGGTCTATGAATCACGTCATAAAAGGCAGTGTGATAAAGCATCAATACTGATAATCAATACTGATAAGATAATTATAAATATAAGAATTTTAAAATTAAATAATTTAAAATAGAATAAAATAATAAAGAGCCTTCAGGTTAATAAAAACTGAGGAAATTGACTTGGGAACGAATTTTGTTGGAAGCTCCATTGCAAAGTTCGGACCTAACCATTAATGGAGAAGCTATGGGAACGACAGAACCTGTGACTGCATAGGCTTCTATTGAAAACGAATCCTAATAATTCATTGGGTGGGATGGCGGAACGGACCAAGAAAAAATTGATTTATTCTGAGAGGTTATGAATTGAACCTTCGAATGAAACAGGAAAGAGTAAATATTCGCCCGCGAAACCTCTATTTATTGGATTACAATCTTTTGTCGTAATTCGATAGAGGTAAAAAAAAATAAGGAAAGGATTCGTTATGTTATAAAAATAAAAAAGAGAAACATTACATTATCTATAAAGATACATAAATGTACACACACGTCTAGCTGTATTGTATATCTTGTATCTACATCTTCCTTCTTATGTAAGAAATTAAATATCAATAAAAGCCATTACTTGGTGTATTATCTATTAATGTGTACCTATTAATGTGTATCTATTAATGTGTATCTATAATATTATTTTATTGAATTTGAATCCTTTCATTCGCGAGGAGCTGGATGAGAAGAAACTCTCATGTCCGGTTCTGCAGTAGAGATGGAATTAAGAAACAACCATCGACTATAACCCCAAAAGAACCAGATTTCGTAAACAGCATAGAGGAAGAATGAAAGGAATATCTTGTCGAGGCAATCATATTTGTTTCGGCAGATACGCTCTTCAGGCACTTGAACCTGCTTGGATTACAGCTAGACAAATAGAAGCAGGGCGAAGAGCAATGACACGATATGTGCGTCGTGGTGGAAAAATATGGGTACGTATATTTCCCGACAAACCTGTTACAGTAAGACCCGCGGAAACACGTATGGGTTCGGGGAAGGGATCCCCTGAATATTGGGTATCCGTTGTTAAACGGGGTCGAATACTTTATGAAATGGGTGGAGTATCAGAAACTGTAGCTAGAGCAGCTATCTCAATAGCTGCGCGCAAAATGCCTATACGAACTCAATTTCTTATTTCAGGATAGAGATGTAGAACTAAAAAAAAAAGGGGTATTGGGGATGAAAAAACAACCGCAGGTTTATTTATTTCTGGACGGACAATATTTCTTTTTTTTCTTTCATACTTTTGCATTGAAATAACAGATTGAAATAAAAATGATATGATTCAACCTCAGACCCTTTTGAATGTAGCGGATAACAGCGGAGCTCGAAAATTGATGTGTATTCGAATCATAGGAGCTGGTAATCACCGATATGCTCATATTGGTGATGTTATTGTTGCTGTAATCAAAGAAGCAGTTCCCAATATGCCTCTAGAAAGATCAGAAGTAATTAGAGCTGTAATTGTACGTACATGTAAAGAACTCAAACGTGAAAACGGTATGATAATACGATATGACGACAATGCTGCAGTTGTCATTGATCAAGAAGGAAATCCAAAAGGAACTCGAGTTTTTGGTGCGATCGCTCGAGAATTGAGACAGTTAAATTTTACTAAAATAGTTTCATTAGCTCCCGAAGTATTATAAATAGTAGTAGATGAGACTATGATATAGTATAGGGTATCTGAAATAGATCAAATAGATCAAATTAGTAGATTGTGTCTCACGTATATACTTTATAATAAAAATAAAAAAAAAGGAAACATGTTGATTATATCAAAATTAGGAGGAACCTATAATTCTAGTTCGTCATGGGTAGGGACACTATTGCCGATCTAATAACTTCTATAAGAAATGCTGACACGGATAAAAAAGGAAGGGTTCGAATAGCATCTACAAATATCACCGAAAACATTATTAAAATACTTCTACGAGAAGGTTTTATTGAAAACGTTCGGAAACATCAGGAGAGTAACAAATATTTCTTGGTTTCAACTCTGCGACATAGAAAAACCAGAAAAGGAATATATAAAACTAGAACCATTTTAAAGCGTATCAGCCGGCCCGGCTTACGAATTTATTCCAACTATCAACGAATTCCTAAGATTTTAGGTGGAATGGGAATTGTAATTCTTTCTACTTCTCGAGGTATAATAACAGATCGAGAAGCTCGACTAGAAAGAATTGGAGGAGAAATTTTGTGTTATATATGGTAATCTTCCACCTCTGGTATCCGAATTTGATCTCTAACTTCCTATTTGTAAAATAGAGAGGAAAAGTGAGTTATATAACTATTCCTCCATTAGTTGATACTTCAAGGAGGTTACCTGGAATGAAAGAACAAAAATTGATTCATGAGGGTTTAATTACTGAATCACTTCCCAACGGTATGTTCCGGGTCCGTTTAGATAATGAAGATCTAATTCTAGGATATGTTTCAGGGAGGATCCGCCGCAGTTTTATACGGATACTACCGGGAGATAGAGTAAAAATTGAAGTAAGTCGTTATGATTCAACCAGGGGACGTATAATTTATCGACTTCGCAACAAAGATTCGAATGATTAGGTTATTTTTTTAACCATGGGTATACAATTCAAAGTTCAAAAAAAATTCAAGAGACTTATTCTCTTCCAAGAAGTGGATTCAGAATTAAGGTAAGGAATAAAAAATATGAAAATAAGGGCTTCCGTTCGTAAAATTTGTGAAAAATGTCGACTGATTCGCAGGCGTGGACGAATTATAGTGATTTGTTCCAATCCGAAACATAAACAGAGACAAGGGTAATTCTTCTAAAAAAGAACTTTACTTTCAAAAAAAAATATATATATGTAAAAATAAGGTAAAGGATCTGTTTTAACATGAAATGGATATCTCCGTATCTTTTATTTTTGTATATTTCTGACTCATAAATATGAGATGATAAAATATGACAAAAGCTATACCAAGAATTGGTTCACGTAGGAATGGGCGTATTGGTTCACGTAAGAATGGACGTAGAATACCAAAAGGCGTTATTCATGTTCAAGCGAGTTTCAACAATACCATTATAACTGTTACAGATGTACGAGGTCGGGTAGTTTCTTGGGCCTCCGCCGGTACTTCTGGATTCAAAGGCACAAGAAGAGGAACACCTTATGCTGCTCAAGCCACAGCGGTAAATGCTATTCGTACAGTGGTTGATCAGGGTATGCAACGAGCAGAAGTTATGATAAAGGGTCCTGGTCTCGGAAGAGATGCAGCATTACGAGCCATTCGTAGAAGTGGTATATTATTAAGCTTCGTACGTGATGTAACACCTATGCCACATAATGGATGTCGACCTCCTAAAAAAAGACGTGTGTAGAAATAAGAATTAAACCGATTTCAAGAGAAATAAATGATCAAATAATAATACTAGTATAGTATGGTTCGAGAGGAAGTAGCAGGATCCACTCGAACACTACAGTGGAAGTGTGTTGAATCAAGAGTAGACAGTAAGCGTCTTTATTATGGTCGTTTCATTATGTCACCACTTATGAAAGGTCAAGCTGATACCATCGGTATTGCCATGCGAAGGGCCTTACTTGGAGAAATAGAAGGAACATGTATCACACGTGCAAAATCTAAGAAGGTGCCACATGAATATTCTACGATAGTAGGTATTGAGGAATCAGTACATGAAATCTTACAAAATTTGAAAGAAATTGTATTGAGAAGTAATCTCTATGGAGTTAGAGACGCGTCGATTTGCGTAAGGGGTCCTAGATACGTAACCGCTCAAGATATCATCTTACCACCTTCCGTAGAAATAGTTGACACGACACAACATATAGCTAACCTGACGGAACCAATTGATTTGTGTATTGGATTACAAATCAAGAGAGATCGCGGATATCGTATGGAACCCATAAATGACTCTCAAGATGGAAGTTACCCTATAGATGCTGTATTCATGCCTGTTCGAAATGCGAATCATAGTATTCATTCTTATGGGAATGG